AGAGGCCTTTCCACGACTCTACCACCCAGTCAATTCTGTTCCACTTAATCCCTATTTCATGGCCACATATCTTTCCGGCGAAGTAATGGGAAACCCTTCTCCTGTATACATGAATCCAATTTGAATTTTCATTTCATCCGGGAAAATCCATCTTTTTCTCAACAATGTCTTTGTCATTTGATCCACTAGCCTTCCGTTAGATAGGAAGAGATTTGATAAATACTGATAACTCTCAAATAGAGTCTGAGTCTTAGAACAGAAAAATCCATTAGATAATGAACTATTCGTTCTAAGCCATCTCTCGCGATGAATCAAGAATTCGAAGTGCCTTTCTTGCCTTTTCTTGATAAACCAGTGGCAAGTTGTGGAGAAAGGAAGTCTTTGGACAGTCAAAGCAAGAAGCCCTTCTTTTGAGATCTCTTCATCTGCAAAGAACTCTGGCTGCGAAAACACAAAGCCAAGAGCCTGCTCTTTGAGTAGGAAAAAGAGTGAATCCGCGGGGTACCAAATGAATTGGCTTGCTTGAAAAAAGCCTTGTTCTGTGAAAAATCGAAATCGATTTCGTGTCGGATACTTCTTCATTATGGTTCCACTCTCCAAGAACCCCGGACCATACTTTTGAAGCTCATCCTCTTGAGCTTGAAGCTCAAGAGCCTTTTGATAAAGATAGGCCTCTTCCTTTTGAAGACCTTGAAGCTCTTGAAGCCCACCCTCTTGATCTTGAGGATCTTCAAGATCTTGAAACTCTTGAAGCTCAGCCTCTTCATCTTTACGCCCAGCCCCTTCATCCTGAAGCTCAGCCTCTTCATCTTGAAGCTCAGCCTCTTCCTCTTTACGCGAAGCCTCCTCGATATCGATCCAATCAAATAGAATGAGCCAAGGGTTCCATATTCTAGGAGCCGAAACTATGTGAGTGACTAAAGGCTTCTCTAGGCCAGGGGCTGCTTCTTCTCCCTCTTGTTCAAAGATAGAACAAAATCCATCTTGCATTCTATCTAAGCTTGGTTCGGCCCGAAAAAGCAGTGTCACTTGATCATTATCAAACCGACTGCAAGCTTTTTCTGTCCCTGAGGCCACCAGAGCGCCTTCTAGTTCTAATAGGCCCTGAGCTAGATGAGAATCATTCTCAACAAGTCCATAAGAAAACATCTCCGCTTTGTCATCGGGCCCAGGTGGAGACCAAAGGTCTTGAGCGACCGATCCGGCAAAACAACTCAAAAGATAAAGAAGTATCGTTAACCTCTTCATGCTCGTTCCAAGCTCTAAGTACCATCTGTACAAATAAGAATAACCGTCGTCGTTACACGACTTCTTCTTTATATATACAGAGATAGGATCTATGAGGCCTTGACTTAGAAATAGATTTTGTGCAAGAGCCCTTCCTGTCTGATAGAAAAGGATCCCGTGATCCGAAATCGAGATTGACCGGGATTCCACAGCCCAAGTTTGCCTATGAAGAGCAAATCGAATTGTATTAGTGTCTATAATGGATTTTTTTTGGGTAATACTAATCGATAGGGCCTCATTGGTAAGTGCTGCAAGATCTTGTGTGGTTATAGACCGGAATCCATTAGTATCGAAGATTTCCTTTTCAAAGTGAAATCCTCTAGTATATGAAAGAGTGAAAAAGCGCTCTCGTTCTTGTGTACTAAGAAGCCTTCGTACCTTAATGCATGTATTGAATCTATTTGAAGCTATTAGAGCGGGATCCACTTTTTTGGGAAGATGAGTCGAAGCAATAACAAGAGTCTTTCTAGTGGAACGTCCTTCAGAATCCCCAGAGAGAGAGTTCATTAATCCGGCCAGGGTTGTCCTATCCTCCAGATCCACATCATGAATGTTTGGAATCCATAATATGCAAGGAGTCATTGCTCTTACTAATGCGAATTGAAGGGAGATACCAAGTAGGTGCCGGTCCCATTCCTCCATCCATAACTCCCACAACTCGGTCTCCGCCTCGTCCAGCTCATCCACATCATGACCCTCAATTTCGTTGATGAGAATGGACTCAGGTAAAAAATTTAACTGAGCATCAACAGAAATCCCCAAATCAATCATATCCTGAATAGCATGCGTATACTCAATACCATCAAGATCACGTCTCGTATCCATCTCAGCCTGATCCTCAATCTCGTCATCCTCACGAGTATCAGGAAGACTCCACTCCTCAATACCCCAGGAAGTGTCCTCCTCTTCCTCCACCTCCACACTAAGACTAGTATCGTCATACACATACTCCAGCTGGTCACCATAGATCTCATCCAAATGCTGGAAAAAAGGCCAGGAGGAGCGCGCTTCCATCTCTAACGTAATAAGGGGAAAGTGGGTATTTTTCGCTAGGGATTTGATCAAATAGGATCGTCCAGTTCCTATAGAACCTATCACTAAAATACCCCTAGGGGGGGATAGGTCTAAGCGGAGCGAAAAGGGTTTTTCATGAGATGGGAAATGAAAAGCATTAACCCCACACGAGGTTTTTGAATAAGTCATTGTCTGATAATGAGCAAGGAATATCCGTCTTTCTGCTAAAGAGGATGTATTGAACTCATAACCCATTAGATACTTCTTCTGAAGGTCAACTACGTGTCGTAAGTACATTTCTCCCGGTTGTTCAATCATTTGAGAACCAGAGGCATTCTTTGAACTCTGAGTCAGACTCAACAGAATTTGATCAACCCCTTTTTCTGTCGTTAAGGTGAGGGTGGAGAACTGAAGCAAGTTGCCTCTGTCGCAATCATCAATAGCCACAGAGGTCGAGAGCAAGGATTCTATTTTATCATCAATCCAAGCACCATACACCCTTTCTCTTTTTCTTATGAATGAATAGATCTCTTTACTTGTATGACTTAGATGTCTCGTATTTATCGAAAAAGTGATTCGATCGATGGGATTTGGTATGAGACTGATAAGATCGCTGATATCGATGAGATTGAGATTCCAATTAGAAAAGATTGCTTCGACCCCATAAGCGCGACCACCACCCTCTAGCATGTTGCCGACTACAGAAAGAGACTCCTTTAGTTCTTCCATAGCAACTAGAAAGAGATTCTTTAATCCGAAAGAATTCAGTTCAGATGGAGGATACCTATCCATCAGTTTTCGCAACTCAATCGTGTATGATGGAATCATCAAAGATTTGACCTTTTTGAGCTCTGTCTGTAACTCACCATAGTCTTTGGAAAGACGGGAAAGATATGTACAAACGAGATATCCAGCAACAAGAAGAAGTAAAAGGGTTGAATAGAGGAACTCCAGAACATTGGGTGATCTCAGATGTGTATGTGTCAATGGTGACTCATTATTTCGACGAATCCTTTCTGCAGACAGAGTAAGATTTCGTAAACACATCCTCGAAATCTCCCTTATCCGGTTCCTTTGTGGAAGAACCCATTTTTCCTGAAGAATTTGCCACGGTCTAATGACCCCCTGCCTAATATCATCCCTAATATCACCCAGAATATGATCAAAAAGGGATACACAATTTTGACGGATACCTAGACTGAGTATCGGCACTAGGTCTGAAAAAAGATCTAAAAATAGCAAAGTTAGATATTTGTACCCTGTTGAAGTAAGGAACCATGGCATATATGTTTGGAAGAGATTCCATTTTGAGAGAAGGGTTCGATACATCTTCGAGAGAAGAGTTCGAAACATCTGCCCTTTCTCAACGCATTTCTTTAGATTTCGACCAAGATTCCGTTTTTTCCTCTTTTCGGACGGTAAATCTTTTTCAGAATATGGAGTGTGAATCAAACCCATGTTTGAATTGAAATTGAGATCTTGATGCAAGTTCTTCCTTTCTGAATCAGATAAATGAATATCTGAAAGAGGTTGAAAAGAAGTTCTTTCCAAATTGACCATTTGTCCCTCTGTTAGAGGTCTTTCAGAAATGTCGGCGATCGAGTAAAGGGCTCTATCAACTAATGGAACAGATCGAGTTGGGAAATGGAAAGATTTGCACAAGTTATACCTTTCGTCACCACTTTGTGGAAAATCGTCAGGTATGAGTATCTTAGATACCTGAGGTATGAGTATCTTAGATACCTCTGACTCGATTGGTAAAAGAGTAGCTCTCTCCCCAAAAGCATGTTTTTCGCCGCACAAAGAAAATGGTTTCTTGCGAATGAAGAAAGTCTTAAGGAATTGTCCATACAAAAAATCAGAATTCTTGAAACGAGCTTTTTCCACAACAAAAGGGAAGATTTTGTTACAATAGAAGGAGAACCGATGTGGATTATTCAAGAATCGAAGTCTATTTGCTTTATAAAAAGCAGATATCAATGAACTTCTCTGAAATGCTTTCACGGGATTCATCCAATTCTCTTCATCGTCGAATAGAATTGAGAAATAGGAATCCGTGTTATCAATTGTTCCTACAATTTTGGATTTTTGGGAAGTCTCATGATCATCCAATAAGCAGGGTTTCAATTTGTTCAAATGAAGGATTTGAAGACCTATTGATTCTAACAACGGATTGCAGGGTTGATCAGTCGGACCCTTCAATTCATAGATGCGGATCTCGGACCTATGAATGGGGATATTCCCGCAACTCACAAAGAAAAAAGGCAGTAACTTGGACAACAAGGGAAGTACCTTCGACACCAAGAGAGGTAACTTCGACAACAAGAGAGGTAACTTCGACAACAAGAAAGGAAGTGACTTGTACAAAAAGGAACGAACTAATACGAACAAAAAGAAAAGACGTGCCTTAGGAAAATCTTGTTTGTCAATAAACACGGACCAATCAATCGAATATTGAGATTGATGGAATCGATCGAAGACTGCTTTAAAACGGCTCTTCTGCACTTTAAAACGGTTCTTCTGCTCAGAAACGAAATGTTCCAAATGTTCCTGGAAAGTCTTGCCCCCCTTGGACCATTTGTCTCTATATGCGGCAGGATCCCGATTCATGGATCTCTCGATAAAAAGAAGAGGATCGAAGCTTTTCTTTCGACTCTTTTTCAAACTCGAGAAATGTCGGTTGACCGTATATTTCATTAGAGTTCTATGACTCAGAGTCTCATTTCCTATTTGAGCCCCTGGAATTCCAGACTCGAAGTTGCGAGCGGATCGATTCATTAAAAAGAATCGATCCAATACCTTTCTTATGTACCCCTTCTCTTGGATGTGAATCAGATCCATTTTCGGACTATTATGATACACCTGATCTGGCTCGGTTATTGATAGAGTGAATAGATCCGCCCTTTCTTCAAATCGCTCTTCTGATTCAAAATCGCGCTCTAACGTGTATCCCCCCCTGCTACGGTCATGGAATAGATTCAATAAATCAAAAAATGGATTTTTTTTGAAAAATGAAATCTTCTTGGAACTGTCCACATCCAGTTCATCCTTCGGAACCCTATCACATCCCGGATCTGATGAAATAGGATAAATTGATACGGTCTTTTGTAAATACGTAATGATCTTGAATAGATTCACTATTTCTTGATTTTCCGATCGCCGGTAGGGTACAAAAGAAAGGTCTTGCTTCAACAATTTCTGATCTCTAGTGAACCTCTCAGTAGGATTCGAACTCAGATAAAGTTCTGACCATCTGTCAGAGAAAAAAGAACGAAGGGATCTTGTAGAATTCCCAAGAAATTCTTTGATTTCTTCCTCTGTTCGTTCCAAGGAAGGAGAAGGATGCCAAAGAATCGATTCTTCTTTTATTTGTTGAATCTCTCTTTGATTGATCAATGTGGGATATTCTGAATCCTCCAGAAACTCCAGATATTTGCTCTTTTTCTCTTTGAATGAGATCTCAATCCCAGCCACGGTTTTATGAGCTCTTTTACAACTAGAATCCCTCCTTTTTCCCACCCAGCTACACCACCACCGCGAACCCCATCTAGATTCGGGCATGATCGACTTTTTAGTGATTGGGAGAGCCCAAGTACTCTCATTCGGATCCAGGAAAGAGCTCTCAGGGATCTTTTTTCCTTTTGGAAGATAGAGGAGCGGAAGAATCAACCTATTGATATTGGAAAACCCAATAGATTCTTCCAATGTATCATTTCTGTGTCCAATGGGATTCAGGGGTATAGGAAGAACCCCTGTCAAATAGCTCTTTTTGTTTTCGACCATATTCCGACGGCTCATCCTATACATAAGGACTACTACTACAAATAGTAGTACACGCCCGATCGTGAAATGTCGAGTCTTTCTCCAACCCCGTGAGTTGCGTGAAAGTAGGATCTTCCAAACCCGTGGGTCCAATAATTGAAAAGCACGTTCTGGGTTGAAAAAAATTTGAATCAAAGTGCCCAATGAATTCAATTTGGTCCAGGAATCTAATAACTGGTGAGAATTCTTGATCTCTCGAAGGATCCCTTTTAATTCGAGAATAAAGAATTTAAGAAATAATTTGAATTCTTGTTCATCCATAAAAAAAGAACTCCTCCTCTACAAGGTAGACATGAATTTTGAAAATGGAACTCTATAGGCATCTTCCTCTTATCTTTCTCTACGCTAATTCGCAAAACTACTTTTGGAACAACGACTTTCATTGTTGAACTCTTTTACAACAGGAAAAAACCAAAGGCCTCTGCCCTTGCATCCCTTGGGTAGTTGGTTGGGTAAATAGAGAGGGAGGGCAGAACTTTTGGTTTTTTCATGAAAAAAAAAAGACCTAAACTAACCACTCATTTCATTAGAATTCTCGATTTCCTATTTTCCGCTCACGCTCGCGGTTTTGTCTTTCAAATCGACGTTTGTCCATTTGATGTTTTCTTTGTTTCGAACTCCGATGATCTTGCTCATTCTGCAGTGTCTTTTCATACTGCAACTCGGCAAAAGACCTATCCATATCGATCGGGTTATTTTTTTTTAAGTTTAAGTACTCGGGTTCAAGCCTAATCAAAGCGCTCTCGAAGTCCGCAATTCCGCTTGCGTTTCTCCTAATCCTCTGTTTGATGAGCATTAGGTTTGTTTCGAAAGCGATACACGTTGTCTCATATTTCTGGAGAGCGGCTTCTATTTCTTGGGTTATAGAATGGACAAGGATTCTTTGTTCGCTGTACTCTCCTTTCTGGATCTCTCTCAGTTTATTGAGAGAGGCCCTTAGTTCTTGTACGATCTGATCAGTAATCAAATTGTACCTGTTATAATCCATTTGAAAGGTATACACCAGCAAAATAACCTTCGCATTCTCAGAAACAAGGCTCATATGGGCGAGTTTCTTTTTAGTTATCAAGCCAATAGAGACGCTCTCTTCCTCTTCCGAATCAAGCAGACGCAGAACCTCTTGGTGTTTTCTTTTGTTTTCCGTCCGATCCTTTATTATTTGTTTTAGTCCTTTTCGTTTTCTTTTGATGTCTGCAAAAAGAGACTAAAAAGCTCTAAGATTTTAGCGGAAGCTTCCCAAAGCGCTTCCTGAGGTTCTGTGGGACTCTTTGTCCAAATCTCGAGAAAAAGCCTTTGGAAAGTTTGTCCTTCTTCTTCATAGGATTCAATCCTACAATCCAAATTTTGAACTGGGGTGAAGTTGGAGTCTATTGAATC